CCTATCTCATTACATTCTATTTTTCTGAAAGGGAACTATCTCGTTTTCATATATGAAATTTCTATAGAATCTTTGAAAAAGACTTTCCCTCCATAATAAAAAAGAACTTACTATCTTTGGGATCTGACACTACACCGCTGCTCAATACCTTATACCTTAGTGGATCAACTTTATTACATAAGTTGATTACTTCCCATAGCATGACATAAGTATAAGTAAGGACATAAGTAAGCAGTTCTTAACTGTATTGACCCAATAACTTGCTAATTAATCTTTACGATGCTTTCTCTATCAATTCGATCCTTTATCCATAGAATATAGTATATAGGCGTATTCATTTCTTCATATTTTGGTTCTTGTGAAGTCTCTTTTCTTGCTACAGCTGAGAAAAATCGTTTTTTTGGACGATGCATATGTAGAAAGCCGTTTTTCTAGCATTTACTTTACTAGCCGATTTCATCTTTTTTTCCTTCTTTCTACAGTGGAGATAGCCACACGTAATGACAGATTACGGCCATATTATTAAAAGCCTGGGGTAAGAATGGATTTCGTTCTAGTGCCTGGAAATAATATTCCAAAGCCTTCGTATGTTCTCCATTACTTGTGTGTATAAGGCCTATGTTATAGAGTATATAACTTCGATCATAGGAATCAATTTCTGGTCGCGTAGCTTCATAATAATTCTGCAAAGCTTCCGCGTAATTTCCTTCGGATTGAGCTGACATCCGTTACGGTCGTTCATTCTATTCAAAGAATCTCCGTTCCAGAACCGTACGTGATATTTTCATTTCATACGGCTCCTCCCTTCAGTGCATAGTACTAAGTAATCCATGGAATCCAAATTTTACTATTCTCATTATGAACTGACAGGGGCTAGTATTTTTACAAGAAATTTCTAGTCAGCCTCACCGCAAGAGGTTTTTCCTTTCGTAACACCAATCTAGTTCTATATAGATATAGAAATGGTAACTCCAACAATTTCTTTGTCCTCAACGCCCCCTATTTTCAGGAATTAGTCACTTCAACGATCTTTGATGGTTATATGGATATCCAAAGTACGAACGAGATGGATGTTTGTTGTCCTAACCATTCTTGTTTGTTAGTCCCGATACCAATAAGGAAAGGGATAATTTATAACAAAGTTTTCATGTTGTTGATTCCTAGGTGTAGTGTTTCTTTCCCTATGCCGCCTATGGGTACTAGGATTGACCTGCAATACATAAAACCTATAGGTGTACCCTTTCGCTCAATACTAAAATCAACAATTGAAGCATCTGAGGCCGCATCTCTCGAGAATATACAAGAGAAGGAATTATTTTATCTTCAAACTTCACCTTCACCGAGCGTAGGTTTATTTCAAAAATTTGTTTCCTTCCATCTTGACCTACGCCCCTTTTTGTAAGACTTGAAGGCTAAAAATAAAAAAAAAAAAGAAGAAAAAAAAATCAAATCGCACCATCTCTGTAAAAAGTAAATGCCTTTTTTTCTCCTGAAGTTGTCGGAATTATTCGTAATAATATATTGGCTACAATTGAAGAGGTCCTATCAATAAAATTTCCATTTATCCGAGATCTACGCATAATTAATTAGTAATTCGTTCCATAATTCTTCTCATTACCCCGAGGAGTAATGATCCCACAAACAAGGGAATTGTACAGTACGAAATAACATAAAAACAAAGAGACTAATTCTAAAAAAAAAAAAAGATATGAGCCCTCCACTCAAATTATTATGCCTTTTTTGATAAGGAGATATCGTAAATATTTGAATCAGATTGGATTTCAATTATTAAATAATTTATATAGTATACCAATGAGTGGAACTATTACTATTTTGTCTAAGTTGAATAACCAAGGACTTTTTTTACTAAAGATTCTGAGAACTCGAGAAGTTTTGATTTGCTTATGATCCAAAAAGATGGAATAATTATTCCATGATAAAATAGAGTAGAGTAACTATCCGTTTGCATAACGTGTATACAGTATACAATACAATGGAAATAAAAATTCGTGGGAGGATTCATAGATTTGTATATAATAGATCTGCGTTAGCTAATGAAAGAAGTTGTTTTTGAGAAATATGAAATTAATTTGAAAGGAATTTTTTTTTTTTTGATTCTTATGGAACCATTGATCGGTTGTACCTGTACCGCAATAATATGAATGACTAGTTATTCGCTCGATTTCTGGTCAATAATAAGATTATATTATGTAGGAGAGATGGCCGAGTGGTTCAAGGCGTAGCATTGGAACTGCTATGTAGGCTTTTGTTTACCGAGGGTTCGAATCCCTCTCTTTCCGTTTCTATTAATTCACCAACATTACTGTCCACAATATATCAAATCAAATAACAATCGATACCTTTATTCCAACACTAAGACCTTCATTTGATAGAGATTCTCTATTCTTAATTACATTACTTTGATACGTAAAATACAAATATAGGAAAGAGCAAAAATAAATGAAACTCCTACTGTTGATCCATTGTAAATGGGAAAATGCAGATCAAAGCCCTTAGCTTAGATCTATTTACTTTACTTCAGCGAAAAAGGGGAGCAAAACTTTCTTTGTTATTCTATTTTCGTTAGGGTCAAGTCTGACGGGAATAATATTCTACGACTAACAACTCATTTATTTTCAAACCGATCGATTTACTATCTATTATTTGATTTACTAATCCTTTAAATTGGAGTGAGTCAATAGTCAAATGTTTTGGCAATTCCTCATGGGAGGACGATTCAATAGAATTTTGAATCAGAGCTTTCGATCTTTGTTTATCCTTTGTAGTAATAATATCTCTGGGTTTGCAGCGATAACTTGGTATATCCACTATACGACCATTAACTAAAATATGTCTATGGTTAACTAATTGCCTGGCTCCGGGTATGGTCGAAGCCATACCCAATCGAAAAAGGATGTTATCCAAACGCATCTCAAGTAGTTGTAATAAAACCCGACCCGTTGACCCTTTTGCTTTTCCAGCGATATGTACATATCTAAGTAATTGTCGTTCTGTCAGACCATAATGAAAACGCAATTTCTGTTTTTCTTCTAGACGAATACGATATTGGGATCTTTTCCCAGAGCGCGATTGGTTTTTAAGATCACTCCCGGATCTGGGCTTTTTACTAGTTAGTCCCGGTAAAGCACCCAGGCGGCGTATTTTTTTAAAACGAGGTCCTCGGTAACGAGACATAAAACAAAGACTCCTTTATTTATTTTTTTTTTTTTCATGATTGACATTTCTTTCATATTACAGAATATATCTAAATTAAGACTGAACTAAAGTAAAGAATAAACAAAGTAAATCTATTGAAGTACTACAAACAAAGCAAAGTAGAATAGAATTAATTCGATTAATATCCGGATTTTTTGTATATAGAAAATGTATATATAAGAAATTTAGTAAGAAATTTAGACTCCGTCTTCTGATTTGTTCTATAGAAATCGAATTCCTCCAATTAATTTAGTATTTGTAGTTACAAGTTATCACGACATAATAGATCGGATTGGCGATCCAAGATTTGGAGAAAAGGAGAGGGGAAGTTGTCAATCATGAAAAAAAAAAAAATAGATAGACAAAAAAGCCGGCTATCGGAGTCGAACCGATGACCATCGCATTACAAATGCGATGCTCTAACCTCTGAGCTAAGCAGGCTCACATACACATCATAACAGAAATAGTGTATAGTAATTCGGTAAACTAACTGATCTTAGTTATAGCTAATAGCTATTCTAATTTACTACTAAAATTTAGTAAATTAACTATCACTTTAACTACCACTATAATATAGTATAACTACTATAACAAGTATAACTACTAGAACATTCTAAGTTTTTTTCTAAGTATTGTTAATTTATTTAATTGTTAATTTAACGAACTGGGTCTATAGTTAGAAAAATGATAAATAAATATCATATAACCAATTTTAGAATCCAATTTTAGAATATATAACTATATATGATATGACTAATTAGAATTTTGATTCTATCATAGTAGATTATATCATTCTATTTTTATTTATATATTTTTATTAAAATTATTAAATTATTTTAGTAAAATAAAATTAGTAAAATAAAATTTATTTTTCTATGAAAATATCATGATAATCTCAAACTTTAAATTATGACTAGAAAAAATCTAATTATTTCTTAGAGCAGTTATATTAGAGCAGTTATAGCAAAGTATGTTAATTATATTAACTACCCGATCGGTCCTCAAAATAAAAAAAGGATAAGAGAAAAATAAAGATACAATCAAAATTAGAAGGAAGTGCTCTTCTGCTTTTATTTGGAAACGTAGGGGATAAGAAAGAATGCATATCGACCGTTCCAGTATTGCAAATCATGCCGTAAAAATGAAAGGGGGGAAAACATATATATGTGGGATATATGTACCCATATTGAATTGCAGATACATCAATGATAGAATCATTTCTGATTGAACAAATATAGTTTATCCAATCAAAGATGGATGTCAAAAAAGAAAATATCAGTATACACTTTTTCGATACAAGAATTATTATTTAAGGAATTCAACGGTTCCGGGATAAATCAAAGAAGTGGATAGAATTACAACCGGATCCCGGTCTCAAGGGGGGATATGGCGAAATTGGTAGACGCTACGGACTTTGTTGAATTGAGCCTTGGTATGGAAACCTGCTAAGTGGTAACTTCCAAATTCAGAGAAACCCTGGAATTAAAAATGGGCAATCCTGAGCCAAATCTTTATTTGAGATTTGATTTGAGAAACCAAGTGTTTGATTAAAAAAAAACTAGAATCCAAAAAAAAAAAAGATAGGTGCAGAGACTCGATGGAAGCTGTTCTAACGAATGAAATTGACTACGTTATGTTGGTAGTTGGGATGAAATTCTGAAGAAAGGGGAGCTCCATATACCTAATACGTACGTATACATACTGACATATTAAACGATTAATCACGACTCGTAAATATATATAAGTAAATATATATATATATATAATTATATATATAATATATG